AAGTAAAATCAACCCTTGTTCATACATGGGCTTTTCTGGTACGAAATGGGCTACTTCAAATAAGTTCATTGCTCCGGCCCAGAATACGATTAGTCCGGCATGGGCTACGTGAGCTCCAAGTAGTTTACCGGACAAATTGATAAGTCTGGCATTCCCAGCCCACCAAGCAAAGCCGGTGGTTTCTTGGTCACGACCAGCTAAAACGAAAGTTCCATTAAAGAGCGTTTCCACGTGGTAGAACCTCCTCAGGGAATATAAGATTTTCATGAGGCTGATCCTGAGCTGCCATCCACGCACGAATACCCTCGTTTAAAAGAATATTTTTGGTGTAGAAAGTCTCAAATTCAGGATCTTCTGCTGCACGGATTTCCTGGGAAACGAAGTCATAGGCACGTAGGTTCAGAGCCAGGCCAACTACTCCAATAGCACTCATCCATAAACCGGTGACGGGTACAAATAGCATAAAGAAATGTAACCAACGTTTATTGGAAAAAGCAACACCAAAGATTTGAGACCAAAAGCGGTTAGCAGTGACCATTGAATAAGTTTCTTCCGCTTGAGTTGGGTTGAAAGCTCGGAAGGTATTTGCACCATCACCATCTTCGAATAGAGTGTTTTCCACGGTAGCCCCATGAATAGCGCATAGTAGAGCCGCGCCTAATACTCCGGCAACTCCCATCATATGAAATGGGTTCAACGTCCAATTATGAAATCCTTGGAAGAAAAGGATGAATCGAAATATAGCTGCTACGCCAAAACTCGGCGCAAAGAACCAACCGGATTGTCCGAGTGGATAAATAAGGAATACGGAAACAAAAACAGCGATTGGACCAGAGAATGAAATTGCATTATAAGGACGCAATTGAACAGACCGAGCAAGTTCAAATTGACGTAACATAAAACCTATTAGTGCAAAAGCCCCATGGAGAGCGACAAAAGTCCACAGACCACCTAATTGACACCAACGAGTAAAATCCCCTTGTGCTTCCGGGCCCCATAGTAGCAACAAAGAGTGTGCTAAACTATTGGCAGGAGTGGAAACCGCCGCGGTTAAGAAATTGCAACCTTCTAAATAGGAACTTGCTAATCCATGGGTATACCAAGAAGTTACAAAAGTAGTCCCTGTAAACCAACCCCCTAAAGCGAAATAAGCACAAGGAAAGAGCAATAGGCCGGACCATCCTACAAAAACGAAACGGTCCCTTCGTAACCAGTCATCCATAATATCAAATAGATCATTTTCTTCTTTAGTAACTCTACCAAGGGCTATAGTCATAGTGATCCTCCTATTCAATTACTTCAACCATTTCCGAGCACCTCATATTACTTCCAAGGCATACGATAGTTTGATTATCCATGGACGATTTCTTTCTCGTTAAATGCCTTTTTTCAATGGTCTCGAAGATAGAAATTTTGCATTTTTATCTATGGGGTCACAACCGAGGTTATGGTAAATCCATGAGTTTCATTCGATTAATTTTTATTATACTATTATATTAATTTTTATTATACTATAGAAATAAAGAAATAAACATTTGAATTCAGCATTATTCCATGAAAAGCCTATTAAGGGAAAAACCTTTTTCCTACTTCGCTCTCTATTGGATGGGTGGAAGAACAAAAATAGGATTCTGAAAAAGAAAGATAAAGAAAAATTTACTTTCGAAATCCATTTTTATGTGTAACGGAAAAGAGTTGTGATTTCTTCTTATTCCTATAGAACGTCTAGTACCAAGAATATGAAATCATAATATAGTAAAAAATTCTTGACTTGTGCGGTCTAAGTCTAAGAAAATAAAAAAATCTGCTTATACAACAATTTCATCCACATCGAATTTATATATCAGAATAGCGGATAGAGGCATCATTCAAGGAGTCAGGTCTACTTACTTTATCTTTCTTTCCAATTTTTTGGTGGGTTTGATAAGAACCTTTTTTGTTTTGTTGATAAATAATCGAACAAAAAAAATTATAACCCACTTGTTTTATTCTAACAAGCCCTATATGGAAATGTCCGCGGAAGATAAAATATATCTGATTCTCTCTCTCAGCCTATATCGAATTTTAGAAAGAAAAAAAGAATTTTCTTCTTTATTTTTATTAACATTAAGAAAAAAGAATATAACAAAAATGGAATTGGCAATATAATTTTTATGCACTTTTGAAATGAAAAAAAAAAGAAGGATTTTGTGCAATCGTTATTTCTTGCTTCTGTCATATCACGAAAACCTTTCGATTTGGAACGGGGAGAGATGGCTGAGTGGACTAAAGCGGCGGATTGCTAATCCGTTGTACAATTTTTTTGTACCGAGGGTTCGAATCCCTCTCTTTCCGTCCCCTCGGATCATTTGGGACTTTCGAATTGTAAGGAATTCTGACCCCCGTATTTTCTCATAGATAAATGTACGAAATAAATCCGATTTGTAAGAAAAAATCCCAAATTTCTGGGGATTTTTACTCCTCACGCCCAGGATTACGTCCTGGGTCATTAGATAAGAATCCAAAGATAAAGAGGGAAACAAAGAATATTACTACTGTATAAACAAAAAGTTTGAGAGTAAGCATTACATAATCTCCAAGATTTTTTTTTAAGAAATAGATTACCCTTTTTCCTTACCACACGGATCCACTAGGATGGTTTTTTTTATTTTGACACCTTAAAATGCAAAAAGAAATTCGAAAAAAATTGCAAGAATTTCTTTATGATAAGCAGTCTTATCAATATCAAAAATTTGTTTAGGTATTGTTTGGGTACCTAAAGGTACCTGCTCAACGTAGGTGCAGGGGGTAGAAAGGCTGGTCCAAATTTTTTGCTGCAGCTATACATTCAATGGGGAAGAATTTGCATTTTAGAATCGAAGATTCATAATATAAGATTTTTCGGTTCTTATCCATTTTAAAATTTTTTTGGAATGAATACATCATTCAATTTGGCAGACAGAATAGTAAAGATTTCATCGAAAACTTACAGCAGCTTGCCAAACAAACGCTAATAGAAAAAAGAGTAGAGGTATGACAGGCATAAAATCCACGATTGGGTTGAAAATGGCATAAGCTTCGGGTAATTTGGCGAAGAAAAAACTAGTCGGATAAAGAATAGAATTAAAACAGATATAGGTTAAACTAAGTATATTAGGCATAACAAGCATTTCGTTCTTGTAGAGTAGATAATTAGATTTTGATTGAGTTATTTTTCTAAGGGAAAAAGGAAAAGAAAAGGTGGATTCCAAATTCTTTTTTCTTCGGACTTTCCCAAACACAAAATACCTCCTTGTATTCGCATTCTCAAACGAGAATGGAAGAAATTCGACTTTCATATAATATCTTAATAGAATTCTATGTAATGATCAATGCATTTTTAGGATTCTATATTATCCGCATGTCTAGAATCCTAGCAAGAAAATACCCCTCATTTTTTAGGTAATTGAAGTGGGATTGACGAATAATATATAAAAATACTACTGTTTATTAGTGTCGCATAAAATGAAATGGGGCGTGGCCAAGTGGTAAGGCAGCGGGTTTTGGTCCTGTTACTCGGAGGTTCGAATCCTTCCGTCCCAGATTCTTTCGGATGAAACGAAAGATAGACTCATATTGTGCCCTGCGCGACTCAAAAGTTTATTAAAGAGAATAATTATCTCTTATCAACTCTTAAATTAGATGCATTTTTAAGCATTTATTTTCTTTCTCAGAAAACAAAATCAAGTGTCAAGTCCAGTCAAATTGAATATCTTTATTTTAATGAAAAATTTGGGTCTATCAGGCACATTCAGAACATGCTCCTGCTACTCATTACTCTTACTCATATGTGTTTTGAATATGTGTTTTGCAATTCGAACTTTTTAGATAAACCTTATGCTCCATATCCCTGAAGTGGGAATTCCTACAGGATATATTTGACACCCAATGGGAAAGAAAAGAAGTACCCCCTCTTTCTTTTCCCCGAACTAAAGAACTAAAGTAAAAATAATAATACTTTTCTTTTTTTTACTTACTTTTTTCTTTCTTTTGTTACTCCAGTCAAAGAAATATGAGAATTTTAGAACTACCAAAAAACTCCCAATCTTTTCATTAGCATAGTGTATTTGTTGGAGATAGAGTGGTTCTTTCTCATTTCAGGATTGATCATCTTCAGTTCTCGGTTGAGGATGTAAATTCAATAATAAAAAAGTCTTAAGCAAACTATTTTATTCCTCTTTTTCAAACTATGTTTCATTCATATGATAGAATATGGGTTTAAATAAATTGGATCTTTGCAGAGTCTTTCCTGATAAATACTTATTTCTTTTATCCATATTTTTCCATAGATAGCAAGTTTGAATTCGTGTACAAAACCAATGACTATTCATGATTCCATCTATATTGGATCAATTCTCGATACCACTTTGCAATGAAATTAGAGGAATGTTATGGTAAAACTTCGTTTAAAACGATGTGGTAGAAAGCAACGTGCGACTTGAAGGACATGATCAATTGTGGATTTTGCTATCCATCATTTTCCATAGTAATGAAAATGCTCTTGGCTCGACATAGTCTGTTCTATTCATTCCGAACGGAATTTCTGCTGGGTTCTTTGTAAGTAAATAGTACACGATGGAGCTCGAGAAGACAGAATTTTTTTATCAAGGGAAAGAATCTAGGGTTAGTAAAAACAAATAAATTAGGCCAACTTTGTAAGTCTATCCTTAATATAGAAATCGAAAGGTTAAAATAAGAAAAAAGTCCAATTTGGAAAGATTGGAAGACTTTTTTAATTAAAAGTCTATCAGAATCGATCGTTCATATTCTATTTCTATAGAAGAGGAAAATGCTTTATCGAAGGAAATAATAAAAAAAGAAAGAGTATGTTGCTACTCTTTTGAAAGAAAAAAGAATAAGAATTCCCGAAGTAATGTCTAAACCCAAGGATTTTACAAATAAAAGATAAAGGATTCCGGAACAAGTAAACACGATTTTCAACCGTCTCAACAATAGAATTAGATCAGAATAAAGACAATAGAATTAGATCAGAATAAAGAAAAAAAGTAAATTTGTTCGAGATGAGATAAAGAAAAGAGTTTAGAGACGACTCAAAAAATTTCGAAGGATTTTTGAAGTCTGTCAGTCAAAATTAGCCAACTTGAGTCATGAGTATAAATGCAATTTGTTTTTTTCTTTAAGGAAATTAATGCAAGTCATAGTCTAATTTCTATTTACTTGTATTATAGACAGAAATTCAAATCATTTTCTCGAGCCGTATGAGGAGAAAACCTCCTATACGTTTCTAGGGGGGGCATTGTTTATCTACATCTATCCCAATAAGCTGTCTATCGAATCGTTGCAATTGATGTTCGATCTCGAAGAGAAGGAAGAGATCTTCGAAAAGTGGGTTTTTATGATCCAATAAAGAATCAAACTTGTTTAAATGTTCCAGCTATTCTCTATTTCCTTGAAAAGGGTGCTCAACCTACAAGAACTGTTTATGATATTTTAAGGAAGGCGGAATTCTTTAAAGATAAAGAAAAAACTTGGAGTTAATTAAAGAACTAAATGAATAAAAAAGTGGGAGAGGGTCACTAGTACCCCTTAATTATTTAGACACAATTTGCTCATTTTTTAGTCCTTTTTTTTTGCTGCATTTATGTTGTGCCAATCCAACAAAAGTCCTTTTTTTATTTCTTTTTTGTATCTAATTGGTTTTCTTACCATTGTATTTCCATTGACAAAGGTCTATTGGACAAATAGAATTTGTAGATAGATAGGTCTCTTTATCGTCACTCCATATTGGGTATTTCTCTCTACACTTCGCCCAAATGATGGGGTTACCCCCCTTGCATCTCATACAAGACTTATTTATTTCTTTAAATAAAAATTGCTAAAAAATGAGAATTTTTCCATTGTGATTGGGGCTGCTCCTTTTTTAACCTTAGTTAAATTTAATGGGATCCATTTATTTTGGTATTTGAGTGTTTTTAATGGGTTATAATTTTTTTTCTTTTGATGTCTTACTAATTCAACGTTTTGACAGGGGTGTCCAGTGTAATTCCATCGATTTTTGGATTTCGATCGTATCTAAGATCCTTTTTTATCTGGGTTGCTAACTCAATGGTAGAGTACTCGGCTTTTAAGTGCGACTATGATCTTTTACACATTTGGATGAAGTAACAAATTCGTCCAGACTCTTGGTAGAGTCTAGAAGACCACGACTGATCCTCAAAGGTAATGAATGGAAAAAATAGCATGTCGTAATAAAATCAATTTCTTTTTTTTATAGAAAAAAATTCGGATTTTCTGGGTCTAGTGAATAAATGGATAGAGCCTGGCTCTAATTCTGGTAAAATTTAAAGCAACGAGCTTAAGTTCTTAATTGGAATGATTCCCTGATCTAATTAGATGTTAAAAATGGATTAGTGCCTGATGCGGGGAAAGGTTGGGTTTTCCTATGAGTGGACCCCCTTACTTTTTTTTTAGAAATCCTAATTATTCTTGAATTATGAATTGGAAGGGATGTTATGAATTGAATGTGTAAAAGAAACAGTATATTGATAAAGAGACTGTATTCCAAAGTCAAAAGAGCAATTGGCTTGCAAAAATAAAATATTTGTTCTTTTTTTTTGTTTAATTAGAACAAACATAAACTAATTCGATAGAAAAGGAGCAGAAAAAAACCTATGGGTTAGACTTCCCTTCTTTCCAGAGTTTGTATTAAAAAATGCAACACCCTGTTCTGACCATATTGCACTATGTATCATCATTTGCTAAATAGAGAAATGTTTTTTTTCTTTTTTCTCTGATTCAAGTAAAAATACAAATGGAAAAATTCGAAGGGTATTCAGAAAAACAGAAATCTCGTCAACAAAACTTTGTCTTCCCACTTCTCTTTCAGGAATATATTTATGCATTTGCCCATGATTATGGATTAAATGGTTGCAAACCTGTGGAAATTCTTGGTTGTAATACCAAGAAATTTAGTTCACTACTTGTAAAACGTTTAATTATTCGAATGTATCAGCAGAATTTTTGGATTAATTCGGTCAATCATCCTAACCAAGATCTATTGTTGGATCGCAGTAATCATTTTTATTCTGAGTTTTATTCTCAGATTCTATCTGAAGGGTTTGCGATCGTTGTAGAAATCCCATTCTCGCTAGGAGAACTTTCTTATTCGCAAGAAAAAGAAATACCAAAGTTTCAAAATTTACAATCTATTCATTCAATATTTCCCTTTTTAGAAGACAAATTTTTGCATTTACATTCTATATCACATATAGAAATACCCTACCCTATCCATTTGGAAATATTAGTTCAATTCCTTGAATACCGGATCCAAGATGTTCCATCTTTGCATTTATTGCGATTCTTTCTTAACTATTATTCGAATTGGAATAGTCTTATTACTTCAATGAAATCCTTTTTTCTTTTGAAAAAAGAAAATAAAAGACTATTTCAATTCCTATATAACTCTTATGTATCAGAATATGAATTTTTCTTGTTGTTTCTCCATAAACAATCTTCTTGCTT